TTATTTGTAACAAGTCGTTTTGTTGGTTGGTTAATGGGGCACATTGTATTCATTAACTGGATTGAATTCGTAGTATTCCAAATGCGACAAAATCCTTTTATTCGATCTAATAAGGACCTTTTGTCAGAATTTTAAAATTCTCTGGCTCGAACCTTTAGTATTTTATTATTTATTACCAGTATCTTCCATTTAGGCAGAAGGTCGTTGCCCATTGTTAATTATAAAATCCACAAGGAAATATCAGGACCGGAAGAAAAGAGAAAAAGTGCGGAAAAACGTGATATAAAAACAACTTACCAAAACAAAACGGAGGAACCGGAAGAGGAACTAGATGATGAGAAAGTACAATGTATTGAAGAACTTATTAAAAAAAAAAACTAGACGAATTAAAAGAAAGAATGATCTCTCAATATCTTTTGCCGATAGAAAAGAGTTTGAAGAGAAAAAAAAACCTAAATACTTAGTCCTAGATGTAATAGAAAAAAGAAATTATTAAAAAAAGGGATACATAAAAAAAATAGCAAAAAAGATAAGAAGAGATTCGTCCGGCACCAATATATTTAAACCACTCACTTAAAAAAAAATTTGAAATACCTAAAAGATTAATAATCCCATCAATTATGTATTTATCAAAAAAAGAGACAGATTTTGCAATCCCTCTTATACTTTCAGTTAAGATACTTGTATAAAAAAAATCTATGTAACCTCTATAATATGACCAATTGTATATCAGATTTACTACAGGATCGGAGAAAATCCTTTTATAACCCCTTTTTACAAATGAGTTGATTAAATCCAAATTTGTGAAAGACGAATAAACAGGTCCATAAAAAAAAAAGGCTATGATTATCCCAAAAACTGCTATACTTATGGAAGGAATTCCATTTGTTAAAAATTCATACCACTCGTGAGTATTTTTATTTTCCAACGGAGTCAACCATTTTGATAATAAATCTATAGGAATTTCTTCTTGATTAAAAGGAATCCCTATAAATCCAACAAACAAAGTAAACAATACTAATATAAACAATGGAAATAAGATAGTATTATCTGATTCATGGGGATACATAAAAGAATTTTTTTTACCAAATTCTTGACTCAAATTTTGCATTTTATTTATTACATTCTCATCAAATTTATATGGGTTTTTAAAAAAGAAAGAAACTTTTTCATTACTTTTCGTTCCAGGTAAAAATGGATTTTTTTTGTCCCCATTTGATGCTTCTTTTCCCCATAAAGAGATTGAATAGAGGGAACTATTTGAAATTTCACTATAATTCTTTAAATGCACATGTAAATTACCCTCAAAAGTAAGTAAATACATCCGAAACATATAAAATGCGGTTAATCCCGCTGTAAAAAAAGCTATTATCGCAAAAAAAGGTGAATACAACCAACTATCATTAATAATTTCATCTTTAGACCAAAAACAGGCAAGAGGGGGAATACCGCAAAGAGAAAGTGTACCTAATAAAAAACTCATTTTTGTAATTGGAACATATCGTGTTAAACCTCCCATAAGAGCCATATTCTGACTTTTGTCTGGGGAATACCCAACAAGAGGTTCCATTGAATGAATAATGGATCCGGATCCCAAAAACAATAATGCTTTCGAATAGGCATGAGTGATTAAATGAAATAAAGCGACCCGATATGAACCGATACCTAAAGCTAACATAATATACCCTAGTTGAGACATTGTAGAATAGGCTAAACTTCTTTTAATATCTCTTTGAGCAAGAGCTAAAGTAGCACCTAAGGCTAGTGTTATTACACCTATCCACGAAAAAAAATGCATTATGTAAGGTATTACTGTAAAAAGAGGAAAAAGCCTAGCTACAAGAAAAATACCCGCTGCTACCATAGTAGCGGCATGTATAAGAGCTGAAATAGGAGTGGGTCCCTCCATAGCATCAGGTAACCATACATGAAGAGGAAATTGTGCGGATTTAGCAATAGCCCCGAGAAATAATAGGAAAGCACACAAAGTGGCAAATAAAGAATTTACTTCATGATTCTGGATTAATTTAGTAAATGTTTCAAACAAATTTCGAAATTCAAAACTGCCTGTCATCCAATAAAAACCTAAGATTCCCAATAATAACCCAAAGTCTCCTACGCGATTAGTTACAAAAGCCTTTTGACAAGCACTTGCTGCAGTGGGTCGAGTGAACCAAAAGCCTATTAATAAATAGGAACATACTCCCACAAGTTCCCAAAAAATATAAATTTGTACCAAATTAGCACTAGTAACTAATCCCAACATGGAAGCATTGAAAAAATTCATATAAGCAAAAAATCTCAAATATCCTAGATCGTGAGACATATAATTGTCACTATAAAGAAGAACCATGATTCCAACCGTAGTGATTAATATTAACATAATGGAAGTCAGTGGATCAATTAAATACCCGAACTCTAAGGAAAAATCATTATTGATGGTCCAAGACCATATATATTGATAGACAAAATTTCCATTTATTTGTTGAATAGATAAATTAGACGCAAAAACCATGGCTATACTTAGGAATAAAACACTATAAAAAGCCCAGATACGACGAATTTTTTTTATTGCTGTTGGAACAAATAAAAGTCCAAATCCTATGGATATAGTGACAGTAATTGGAAGTAGAGGTATTATCCATGCATATTGATATATATGTTCCATAATAAAACAAACCCATTTAAAATTTTTCTTTATTATTATAATAGTTTTAATAATTATATCATAATAATGGTTTATAACCATGTTATTTTCAATATAAAAATAAAAAAAGTGAAATCTTTATTCTAATTAGAAGATTTATAATTATTATCTAATTCAATATCCAATATGTATTTATAAAATTTCAATTTAATAGAAAAAATCTATATTTATTTATGGTAAATTCTATGATATCCCTTACTTTATTTTATATAAAATAATATATTTTATGTATCCGGTAATTTTTTGTTTAAGGAATTAACCGCTCATCTTAAATTCTTAAATGAAATTGCATTTATGTTTATACTAAATTTGTAATTTGTTTTTTAAGGAAAAGGGTCTTCTGAATTTATTTATTTGACGTATTAAATTAAAAATTATCATAATAATCTATAGTTAGATATGTTTACGTTTATGAATAAGAATCAAAGGTACAAATGTCTTTTATTTCGATATATGTAATAAAGATAAAAAAATAGAGAAAAGAATAAAAAAGTATTTTTAAATGAAATCTAAAAAAAGTAAAAATACTAGTATTATGTAATATAATTATATTACATAATATATATATATTATTATTAATAAAGTCTTTATATGTTAGGAAAAAATCTTTTATTATCTATAACAAGAGATAATGAAAAAAAAAAAAAGAAGGATCAGTCAATACATGTCTTTCACATACAATAATAAAAAAAAGTAATCTCTTTATTATGGCAGTTCCAAAAAAACGTATTTCTTTATCAAAAAAGCGTATTCGTAAAAATATTTGGAAGAAAAAAGGATATTTGTCAGCAGTTAAAGCTTTTTCTTTAGCTAAATCTGTTTCAACGGGAAATTCAAAAACTTTTTTTGTGCGATAAACAAAAAAACAATTTTTTGTATAATTTAAATTCAAATAGTTATAAAAAAAATTTATAAAATGAGTAACTTACATTAATTAATGTTTTGTGTTTTTCAATTTAATAGAATCTAGAACTAGTTATTGTAATTCTAGAATTAGAATTCTTCTATCTAAGGAATCTCACGAATATTGTTAAGCACAAACAAATCCTTCTAGTTCACAAGTATTATTTTTTTTTACTTTTTATCCAAAATCTTGGATAAAAAGTAAAAAAAAAAAAAATAATAAAAAATTTTACATGTACCAGATGGAAATGACTAGTATTATTATATTATTAAATTAACCGTTATTATATTTCTTATTTTTGATCAATAAAAAGTAGAAAAATTTCCTTATTTCATGGTAAAAAATTCATTCATCTCAATTATTCCACAAGAAAAAGAAGAAAACAAAGGTTCTGTTGAATTTCAAATATTAAGTTTCACCAATAAGATAAGGAGACTTACTTCACATCTAGAATTGCACAAAAAAGATTTTTTATCTCAGAGAGGTCTTCGAATAATTTTGGGCAAGCGTCAGCGATTATTAGCTTATTTGGCAAAGAAAAACAAGATACGTTATAAAAAATTAATAGGTCAGTTGAATATTAGGGAGCAAAAAACTCGTTAATCCGACTAAAGATTTATTTAAATTTATTTATTTTCTAAATTTCAATTGATTTTATTATTATTGATTATTTCATTAAAATATTATTATTAGAATTGCTATATATAATAATGAGTATATTTTTCATTTTGATGAACCTCCTTTTGAGAAATTCATGAAATAATGAATTGGAGAAAAAATATATGACTATACCAGCTACAAAAAAGGATTTCATGATAGTCAATATGGGTCCTCAACACCCATCAATGCATGGTGTTCTTCGGCTGATCATTACTCTCGACGGTGAAGATGTTATTGATTGTGAACCGATATTGGGTTATTTACACAGAGGGATGGAAAAAATAGCAGAAAATCGAACCATTATACAATATCTTCCTTATGTAACACGATGGGATTATTTAGCTACTATGTTCACAGAAGCTATAACCGTAAATGCACCAGAACAATTGGGAAATATTCAAGTGCCACAAAGAGCCAACTATATTAGAGTTATTATGCTAGAGTTGAGTCGTATAGCTTCTCATTTGTTATGGCTTGGACCTTTTATGGCAGATATTGGTGCACAGACTCCTTTTTTCTATATTTTCAGAGAGAGAGAATTTATATATGATTTATTTGAAGCTGCCACAGGTATGCGAATGATGCACAATTTTTTCCGTATTGGAGGAGTAGCTGCGGATCTACCTTATGGCTGGATAGATAAATGTTTGGATTTTTGCGATTATTTTTTAACGGGAGTTGCCGAATATCAAAAACTTATCACACGCAACCCCATTTTTTTGGAACGAGTTGAGGGAGTGGGTATTATTGGTGAGGAAGACGCAATAAATTGGGGCTTATCAGGACCCATGTTACGATCTTCCGGAATCCAATGGGACCTTCGTAAAGTTGATGATTATGAGTGTTACAATGAATTAGATTGGGAAATTCAATGGCAAAAAGAAGGAGATTCTTTAGCTCGTTATTTAGTACGAATCAATGAAATGACAGAATCTATAAAAATAATTCAACAGGCTCTGGAAGGAATTCCGGGGGGACCCTATGAAAATTTGGAAATACGACGTTTTGATAGAGCAAAGAATTCCGACTGGAATGATTTTGAATACAGATTCATTAGTAAAAAACCCTCACCCAATTTTGAATTATTGAAACAAGAACTTTATGTGAGAGTAGAAGCACCAAAAGGTGAATTAGGAATTTTTCTGATAGGAGATCAAAGTGTTTTTCCCTGGAGATGGAAAATTCGTCCGCCGGGTTTCATCAATTTGCAAATTCTTCCCCAGTTAGTTAAAAGGATGAAATTGGCTGATATCATGACAATACTAGGTAGTATAGATATCATTATGGGAGAGGTTGATCGTTAAAATGATAATCGATATGACAGAAATAAAAACTATCAATTCTTTTTCTGGATCAGAATTATTAAAAGAGGTCTATGGATTCATCTGGATTCTTGTACCTATTGTTATCTTGATATTAGGAATCACAATAGGTGTACTCGTAATTGTGTGGTTAGAAAGAGAAATATCAGCAGGCATACAACAGCGTATTGGACCTGAATATGCCGGACCTTTAGGAATTCTTCAAGCTTTAGCGGATGGAACAAAATTACTTTTTAAAGAGGACATTCTCCCGTATCGGGGAGATATTCGATTATTCAGTCTTGGACCCACTATAGCAGTGATATCAACTCTACTAAGTTATTTAGTAATTCCTTTTGGATATAATCTTGTTTTATCTGATTTCAGTATAGGTGTTTTTTTATGGATCGCTATTTCTAGTATTGCTCCTATTGCGCTTCTTATGTCAGGATATGGATCCAATAATAAATATTCTTTCTTGGGTGGTCTACGAGCCGCTGCTCAATCTATTAGTTATGAAATACCTTTAACTCTATGTGTATTATCAATATCTCTACGTGTGATTCGTTAGAACATAAACATCTTTTACCTCCTGACTTTTTAGTTTAGAAAAAAGATTAAATATTTTGAATGAGTATCCTCATTTTTTTTATTCAATCTTTAGGTGACTGAGTTCAACTAGATAGTTATATGAGTGAAATTAAACAGCTTCAAAATTTGCAGTAAGAAAATAAAATCTCATTCCCTATGTACAAGTGTAAAGTGGAAATAAGTATAAACAGTAGAAACTGTTTACCCCAAGACTGCGATTATTTAATTAATTAGCATGTCTTGAAGCGGGCGTAAAAGATCAAGCGTATGGAATTTTCTTGTTACCATACTAGGATCCATCAAAAATTAGTGAATGAGTTAGAAACACCAAAATACACAAAAGATTAGTAATGTAGATAATGTAAAGTATCGAAAGAGATATTTCTACATAAAAAGAATCATAATGAAGGCTTTAAGTTAGTAGAAACGATCAAGCAGTACTTATCCAAAATTCCGATCTAGAGTATGCTCCTATTCACTGATTAACGAAATGACTATCCAGAACGAATTAATCCTTTTTCTTTTGTTTTTTTTTTCAGAGTAACCTCTCTTCTCAGAAACAAGAACAGGAACAAAAAAAAATAATGAAATACGGAATGAATAAGACAAATGAATAAGAAAGGATTTCTATTTATTCTGCTTTTATACATCTACATGGAATTCTTATCATGATTCATGAAAGAGTCTCTAACTTTTTTTGTAATAAAAAGATATGGGTTGAAATATCCATTGATACAAGAAGTATTTTATTGAAAGAAAATTTAAAGTTATTACTGAACAAAGAAAAATTTTTGATTTATAAAGAAAGGGAATGAGATCAATTCGGAAGCCCTCTTATTATTTGAGCAGACCGAATTTTATCGGTCTAATTTTGGACTCTTCGATATTTTTTTATTATATCTATCCTCCTTTTATTATATCCATCCTCCAATGTTAATAGATGGATACGGAATTAATGTTATTATCGAACTAGTTCTTACATTTATTTGTGGCCATATAGGAGCCGTATGAAGCGGAGGTCTCACGTACGGTTCTGGAATAGGGATGGGAGCAGTGATGTTATCATCGACTATAATTATCTAACAGTTCAAGTACAGTTGATATAGTTGAAGCCCAGTCAAAATATGGTTTTTTTGGGTGGAATTTGTGGCGTCAACCTATCGGTTTTATCGTTTTTATAATTTCTTCCCTAGCAGAATGTGAAAGGTTGCCTTTTGATTTACCAGAAGCGGAAGAAGAATTAGTAGCAGGTTATCAAACGGAATATTCAGGTATAAAATATGGTTTATTTTACGTTGCTTCTTACTTAAATTTATTAGTTTCTTCATTATTTGTAACAGTTCTTTACTTAGGCGGGTGGAATTTTTCTTTTTTCTTTATTCCTGAACTTTTTGGAATAAATAAAATAGATGGAGTTCTTGGAATGATAATAGGTATTTTTATTACATTAGTTAAAGCTTACTTGTTTTTGTTTATTTCTATTACAACAAGATGGACTTTACCTAGGATGAGAATGGATCAACTATTAAATCTTGGATGGAAATTTCTTTTACCTATATCTCTGGGTAATCTACTATTGACAACTTCTTTCCAAGTGGTTTCCCTATAAATAAGGAAATATGATAAGAGCATTATAAATTAATAACCTATCTCAAACAAGAGAAAGAAACATCAACTTATTCATTTCATGGATATCTACGATATGCTTCCTATGATAACCGGATTTATGAATTATGGTCAACAAACACTACGAGCCGCAAGGTACATCGGTCAGGGTTTCATGGTTACCTTATCCCATACAAATCGTTTACCTGTAACTATTCAATATCCCTATGAAAAATTGATTACATCAGAACGTTTCCGTGGTCGAATTCATTTTGAATTCGATAAATGCATTGCTTGCGAAGTATGTGTTCGTGTATGTCCGATAGATTTACCCGTTGTTGATTGGCGATTAAAAACAGATATAAAAAAAAAACAATTGCTTAATTATAGTATTGATTTTGGAGTATGTATATTTTGTGGTAACTGTGTTGAGTATTGCCCAACAAACTGTTTATCAATGACTGAAGAATACGAACTTTCTACTTATGATCGACACGAATTGAATTATAATCAAATTGCTTTGGGCCGGTTACCAATACCTATAATCGGAGATTACACAATTCAAGCAATTAAAAATTTTACTCAAAGCAAAATAGGCATAGACAAAGAGGAACTTGGTGAGTAAAAAAAGATTACTAAAGGAATAATTCAAAAGAAATTTGATTTTTGATTAAATTACTTAATACTTACAAGTAAAAATTTTTGATTATTGAGAATCTTTGTTTAATTTAAAACGAGAAGATTCAAATTTATAAATAAGAGAATACTTTATTTTATTTAGTTATACCGTCTAAGGTAGATGTATTAAAATATATAATCTTAATAAGAATTTATTAATAAATCAATAATGATAAAGTGAATATTAAAAAAAAAAATTAATACAAATTATCAATATATAAAGTCTATTTTATAAGTAAACTTTTAAAAATTTACAAATTTTCGGATTTACAAGGTCAAATTTGTCAAAAAATTGTATCCATATTAATTTAAACTACATTAAAATTAAATTAAATCAGTAACATATCATATACAAGAACAAAAAATAAGTTAATCCTCTTTTTATTGGACAGTTTAATTTAATAAGGTCATGAAATATTTCAACTTCTTTTATACATAATGGATTTAATTGGACCAATACATGATTTTTTTGTAGTATTTCTTGGATTCGTTCTTATATTAGGAAGTCTAGGAGTGGTTTTATTTACCAATCCCCTTTTTTCTGCATTTTCATTAGGATTGGTTCTTATTTGTATATCTTTATTCTATATTTTATCGAACTCCTATTTTGTAGCTGCTGCGCAGCTCCTTATTTATGTGGGGGCTATAAATGTATTAATCATATTTGCTGTAATGTTTACAAAGGGTTCCGAATACTCGATGGATTTCCGTCTTTGGACTGTTGGGAGTGGGGTCACTTCGCTGGTTTGTACGAGTATTCTTTTTTCACTAATTACCACTATCTTGGAAACATCATGGTACGGAATTGTTTGGACTACAAGGTCAAACCAAATTATAGAACAAGACCTCATAAGTAATGTTCAACGGATTGGGATTCATTTATCAACCAATTTTTTTCTCCCTTTTGAACTTATTTCTATAATTCTTTTAGTTGCCTTGATAGGTGCAATTAGTATGGCTCGTCAATAAGAAGTATAAGTTCTTATAATTAGAAATCTTAAATAAAAAAAAGAGTTTCTTGCTTTATGATGTATTTTTATTATTTTTTTTTTTTTCTAATTCAAATTAAGTATATTTTTCCATTTTTTTTTATTTATCTCTTATATATTTAAATGTAATTTATAGATTTATTTATATATTAAAATGTAATATAAAAAAAGTATGTATAAAAGAAAAAAAAAAAAAAAAGATATAAGATAAGCGAAATTTTCAATTTAATATAACACTAATATCTTATTTTGTTTTGTCATTTTTTTTAGTCGATTGAATCATTTGAATAAATGTTTATTTATATTGAATTGAATCAAGATTGATAAGGAGTTAGTCCATGATGTTTGAACATGTACTTTTTTTGAGTTCTTATTTATTTTCTATCGGTGTCTATGGATTGATCACAAGTCGAAACATGGTTAAAGCACTTATGTGTCTTGAACTTATACTAAATTCGGTTAATATAAACCTTGTAACATTTTCAGATTTATTTGATAGTCGGCAATTAAAAGGAGATATTTTCTCAATCTTTATTATAGCTATTGCAGCCGCTGAAGCAGCGATCGGGCTAGCCATAGTTTCCTCAATCCATCGTAATAGAAAATCCACCCGTATCAATCAATCCAATTTGTTGAATAAATAGTAGTAATTGTATAATTGGATATATTCAATAATATAATATTTTAATGTATAATAAAAAAATTATTTATTCCTTTTTTTTTTTTTTTATGTAGAATATATGTAGAATATTAGTTTTAATATAAAATTAATAAAAATTTATAAACATTATAAATTCTTATTTTAAATATTAATTAATATTAACAAATTCCTATGCTTTTTCATTAGATTAGCATGTAGAACTTAACTTGTATTACGTTGAAATAAAAATTAAAAAATATGGGACTTTTTTGTGAACACATCCAGAAAAAAATGGATTATAAAAAAATTCTGGCAAACTACCGATTTGTCTGGTATATACAATATAGAAATTTATTATCATTACTTATTTTTTACCAGATCAAAAAATTTTTATTTCCTAAACTGGAATTTATAGACCAAATGTCACATTCAGTAGTAATTTATGATACATGTATAGGGTGTACCCAATGTGTACGAGCTTGTCCTACAGATGTATTGGAAATGATATCCTGGGATGGGTGTAAAGCTAACCAAATTGCTTCTGCACCAAGAACTGAGGACTGCGTAGGTTGTAAGAGATGTGAATCCGCTTGTCCAACGGATTTTTTGAGTGTTCGTGTTTATTTAGGGAATGAAACAACCCGTAGTATGGCTCTAGCTTATTGATATATTATAAAAAACTCCACATTGAATCATTTGATTCCTCTTTTTTTACCGACAAAAAACCCGTACTGTAGAAAAGTTATTCTTCTTAGTACGGGTTTTTATGGTCAAAGCGTATCTTGTCTTTACCATGAGTTATTTTCCTTGGTTAACAATAATTGTTGTTTTGCCTATACTGACAGGTTCTTTCATTTTTTTTCTCCCCCATAGAGGAAATAAAGTAGTTAGGTGGTATACTATATGTATATGCTTACTAGAGCTCCTTCTAATGACCTACGTTTTTTGTTATTATTTCCAATTGGACGATCCATTAATTCAATTGGAAGAGGATTATAAATGGATAAGTATTTTTGATTTGCACTGGAGATTGGGAATCGATGGACTTTCCGTAGGACCTATTTTACTGACAGGATTTATCACTACTTTGGCCACTTTAGCAGCTTGGCCTGTTACTCGGGACTCACGATTGTTTTATTTCTTAATGTTAGTAATGTATAGTGGCCAAATAGGATCATTTTCTTCTCGCGACCTTTTACTTTTTTTCATCATGTGGGAGTTCGAATTAATTCCTGTTTATTTACTTTTATCTATGTGGGGGGGTAAAAAACGCCTGTACTCAGCTACCAAATTTATTTTATACACGGCAGGGGGTTCCATTTTTCTTTTAATAGGGGTCTTAGGTATAGGTTTATATAGTTCCAATGAACCAATATTGAATTTTGAAACCTTAGCTAATCAATCATATCCCGCGGGGTTGGAAATTCTATTCTATTTTGGTTTTCTTATTGCTTTTGCTGTCAAATCACCGATTATACCCCTACATACATGGTTACCCGATACTCATGGAGAAGCACATTACAGTACATGTATGCTTTTAGCCGGAATATTATTAAAAATGGGAGCCTATGGGTTGGTTCGAATCAATATGGAATTTTTACCTCATGCTCATTCTATATTTTCTCCATGGTTGGTAATAGTGGGAACAATACAAATAATTTATGCGGCTTCAACCTCTTTTGGTCAACGTAATTTAAAAAAAAGAATAGCTTATTCTTCCGTATCTCATATGGGTTTTATAATTATAGGAATCGGTTCTGTAACCAATACAGGGCTAAATGGTGCTATTTTACAACTACTCTCCCATGGATTCATTGGTGCTGCGCTTTTTTTCTTGGGTGGAACGAGCTGTGACCGAATACATCTTGTTTATCTTGATGAAATGGGAGGGGTATCCATCCCAATGCCAAAACAATTTACCTTGTTTAGTAGTTTCTCTATGGCTTCTCTTGCATTGCCAGGAATGAGTGGTTTTGTTGCCGAATCCTTAGTCTTTTTTGGGATAATGACTAGTCCGAAATACCTTCTAATGCCAAAAATAGTCATTCTTTTTATAATGGGAATTGGAATGATATTAACTCCTATTTATTTATTATCTATGTTACGTCAGATGTTCTATGGATACAAGTTATTTAATTTTTCAACCTCTTATTTTGTGGATTTTGGCCCACGAGAACTTTTTATTTCCATCTGCATTCTTCTGCCAGTAATAGCAATTGGTATTTATCCTGATTTGGTTCTCTCGCTATCAATTGATAAGGTACAAGCTATTCTATCTAATTATTTTTATAGATAGTTTTGATCTATAAAGTAAATAATCAAATAAAAAAAAAAAAAAGTAATAATTAGATGCTTTGAAAATCATTTCATTTTATCTTTGAGAACCATTTCATTTTAATCCTTTGTTGAGGGATTAAAATGAAATGGTTCTCAAAGAATCACACAAATTTTTTATATTGAAAGAATTTTCTAATATACTTTTTAAGTAATTTATTTAATTAGATGGAAATGAGAATGAACCATAACTATGTAAACCTATTCCTAATAAATTGACTCCAAAATAACAAATCCAGATTATAATAAATCCTAGAGAAGCTACAATTGCCGAATTTGTACCTTGAAAACTTTTGTTTGTTCTGGTATGTAAATAAATTGCATATATGGTCCAAGTAATAAATGCCCAAGTTTCTTTAGGATCCCAATTCCAATAAGATCCCCACGCTTCGTTAGCCCATACTGCTCCAGAAAGAATGCCTATGGTTAAAAGGGTAAACCCCAGGCTAATGGCACGGTAACTCCAATAATCCAATTTTTGAGTCAATTGATATTTGTAATAGTTTCTAAATGAAAGAAAAGACGTGTTTTGAAAAACTGTTTTTTTATCATTCAAGTTTATCTTATCAAATAAAAAAGACTCTGTGTTGTTTTTACAAAAAATATGGATGTTTTTTCGAAATGTAATGACTAAAAAAGCAATTGAAAATAAGGATCCAAATAAAAGAGCTGCATAGCTCAATAACATCATACTTACATGCATCATCAACCATTGGGATTGTAAAGCAGGTACTAATATTGTGGATTGTTGCATTTCGGTTAAAAGACCTGAAGTGGCGAATCCTTGCATAAAGAGAGTACTTGGCGTAGTTATTGCACTTAAATAATTTTTTTTTTTATGCTTTCTAAAATGAGGAATAATATGAATAATGAAGAAACTCCATGAAAGGAACATTAATGATTCATATAAATTACTTAATGGGAAATGTCCCGAATAAAACCAATGAATAACTAATAATCCTGTTATAGATAAAAAAGTAGCTATCATCCCTTTTTCTGACGAATCACATAATCCTATGATTTCTTGGGCTAATAAGGTCATCAAATAAATCGTAATTACAATAGAAATGATGGAAAAAGATATATGAGTTAATATATGTTCTAAAGTCGCAAATATCATAAATAAAAAAAAAAAGTACAATTACCAAATCAAAATAAGGAATTAAATATTAAATACATTATAAGATTTATTCCTTTAGGACGCTCGGATGCCGCCACTCGGACTCGAACCGAGATGCTCTAGCACTGCTTCCTAAGAGCAGCGTGTCTACCAATTCCACCATGGCGGCTTATTTGTTTTAAATAATAATAATTTAAAATAATAATAACACGCGCATTAAAAATCGTCCAGATTTAAGAATTCTGTTTTTTTTTTTTCACAAAAATTATATATATATAGAATTTTTGCGAAAAGTTAATACGTAGTAAAAGAGATCCCTATACTTCAATATAATCTAAAATAAAATTCTTAATATTCTTTTTGTTTTAACTAGATATATAATTAAAATGAAAATAATATATATATATCCATTCTAGATCTAATAGATATAATATTAAATAAGTATCCTGTATTATAATTAAAATGTAACATAAAAAATCGAAGTTTTTGTCTTCCTACAATATATAAATATGTTACCTGATATATAAAAGATAGATTATCTTTTTTTTTTTCATCGTGGAGACATATGTATTCTTGACATATTAAAACGACTTCCACTATTGGTATTAAATCAATATCGATTCATACAAGCTAAATCTTCTAATCGATAATTAGGCCAAATAAACCATTTTCTTTATTTTTATTTGATTGTTTATATTAGTATTGTTTACTTTGTTTGTTGGATTTATAGGGATTCCTTTTAATCAAGAAGAAATTCCTATAGATTTATTATCAAAATGGTTGACTCCGTTGGAAAATAAAAATACTCACGAGTGGTATGAATTTTTAACAAATGGAATTCCTTCCATAAGTATAGCAGTTTTTGGGATAATCATAGCCTTTTTTTTTTATGGACCTGTTTATTCGTCTTTCACAAATTTGGATTTAATCAACTCATTTGTAAAAAGGGGTTATAAAAGGATTTTCTCCGATCCTGTAGTAAATCTGATATACAATTGGTCATATTATAGAGGTTACATAGATTTTTTTTATACAAGTATCTTAACTGAAAGTATAAGAGGGATTGCAAAATCTGTCTCTTTTTTTGATAAATACATAATTGATGGGATTATTAATCTTTTAGGTATTTCAAATTTTTTTTTAAGTGAGTGGTTTAAATATATTGGTGCCGGACGAATCTCTTCTTATCTTTTTTGCTATTTTTTTTATGTATCCCTTTTTTTAATAATTTCTTTTTTCTATTACATCTAGGACTAAGTATTTAGGTTTTTTTTTCTCTTCAAACTCTTTTCTATCGGCAAAAGATATTGAGAGATCATTCTTTCTTTTAATTCGTCTAGTTTTTTTTTTTAATAAGTTCTTCAATACATTGTACTTTCTCATCATCTAGTTCCTCTTCCGGTTCCTCCGTTTTGTTTTGGTAAGTTGTTTTTATATCACGTTTTTCCGCACTTTTTCTCTTTTCTTCCGG